AACTCCACGAAAGAAAAATTAATGATTCATATAAATCGCTTAATGGTAAATGCCCCAAATACACCCAACGAGTAACTAATAATCCTGTTATGCAGAAAAAAGTAACTATCATACCCTTTTCTGACGAATCATATAGTCCTACGATTTCATCGACTAATAAAGTTATCAAATGAATTGTAATTACAATTGAAACGATAGAAAAGGATATATGAGTTAATATATGCTCTAAAGTTGAAAATATCATAAAAATTATTAAAAGGGGGTCCCGCAATTATAGGAATTGAAATCGGGAATTGAATTCATTATAGGACTTACTCTTTTAGAAGATGCCATGCCGCCACTCGGACTCGAACCGAGATGCTCTAGCACTGCTTCCTAAGAGCAGCGTGTCTACCTATTTCACCATAGCGGCTTATTCGAAATCATAATAACCTATTTTTATTCAATCGTCGAGATTGAAGGAGTTAATTAAATGCAATATTTTTTTAGGAAACCATTAAATTGATGAATAAAAACTTGTTTAAGAATTAGGGATTTAAACGTTTTCGTTAATAATATTTATTATCTTTTTATTTATTATTTTAGAATGTCAATTTTATTTAACTGAACTAAAAATGTAGTTTTTCGTAAGTTATTACTTTATGTTTTCCTAAAACAAAAATGTTACGGTTGGAACTAGATTATTTTGACTTCAATCCATAGATAGAACTAAAAGCAATGTTCTGTCTCGTTTGCATTTTTTAATGATTCATTTATTTTATCATTTATTTTATTAATCTAAAATAAAAAAATAATTTTATCGATAAAATATAATTTTTATATAACACAATTTCAGCGATACACTCAAGGGGTTTTTGTAAATATTTGCATAGTTATTTTTATATGAATTCTTAGGGTTTTTCGTTGTGTAGAGAATTTGTGTTAAGATTTAGCAACCCAATTAAGTTAGGTATTAGTATGGGTGTATCAATTATATAACAATATTTTATATTTCTATCGAAATTGTACCGTACTTCAAAAAATACTTTATAAATTTTTAAATTAATATATATTATATCTTTGATATATATTATATTTTGATCGATCTTCCAATCGAACCATAGGATCTAAAACGGATCACTCAAAATTGGCACATTAGTCATATAACTACCTAAAAATGTAAAAGGGGATTTTTTTAATTAAATTGGGTTAAAGAGTTTATATAGTGATAATAATTTAGAAAAATAATGATTTAGAAGATTATAAAACATATTTAAAACTAAATCAATTAGTTTCAACGAACCCTTCTTTTAATATATAATAATATATAATTATAATATCTTTTAATATATAATTATAATATTTTTAATATATAATTATAATATATAATAAAAAATAAATTTATTTTTATTATTGATTCAAGTCGATGGGGAAAGTGAGAATCCCCATCCTGAAAATTATAAAATATACTAAAACGAAAGGTGAACCCTTGTGCTTGTATTTATCCTTTTTTCAAACAAAAAAGTACCATTAATTTTTCGAATTAAGTAGACAACAGAATTCTTATCTATATCAGAAATGAAAGAAAAAAGACGCCTTCTAAATTAAAACATTATGAAACTAATTATTTTTATTTATGATTTATATTTATTATATAAATATAAAATAATAAAATAATTTTTTTTATATATATTATTTTTTATTATATATAAATTATATAAATATAAATTATTTTACTATTATGATGTTAATTAAAATTCTTATAACTTATAAATATTATAAAAAAATTAGAAACAAAATTAGATTACTTTTCTAATTAGACCGATTAAGATTTTTTATTATATTGTTTGATTACTATTATTTATTTGTTACACAAAAAAAACTTTTAGAACTCCCGGTAGAAAGAGATTTCGCTAATGAAAAAGCTTTCAATGCTGCCCGATATCCCTTCCTTTTCCAAATATTTTTACGAATCCGTTTTTTTGAAATAGAGGTGCGTTTTTTTGGAACTGCCATTAAAAAATTATATTATAATAGGTTCTTCGGTTGGATGTGAAAGACATCTATTGTTCAAAATCAATTTTTCTTTACTGTTCTCTATCTATTTATTCTCTAAATCATACTCCCTTCATAAAAAAGGGGGGTGTGTAAAAATCGCATAAAATATTACTAACAACAATCCCCTATGCCAAATAGAATTGATTGAAGTTGATAAAATACAATACAAACAAAAAAGAAAAGATTGTGCGTTTAGTTTTCTTTCTATTTTCGTCGTGTTACATTTATACATGTAATAAAATACATCAAAAGGTTAATAACCCAACCCCTCTATCGCTTAATTAAAAAACTTTAATAATTTTCTATTATATTAATTAATTTAATATATTAATTAATTTAATTGGTCAAACTCGAAGAAAGAGTACACCCAACTTTAATTCTCAAATTCGAGTGGGACTAGTAGTTAATCTGTTAAAGGATACAAAATCTATAATTTTTTTATTATATTATATATTATAAAAGGCATTTTATTTGCCCTTTTTTTTATTTTACATAAAATAAAGTGTTGGATATCATAGCATTTCCTACAAATAGCTTTTATTGTAATGGAAGACAATCAATTAGTTACAAAACAAATTGTTTAATGATTCTGAATAACCGAATTACAATAAATAGTTTTTATGGGTCAAGTTATGCGCTTTATGATTCATACCAAACACTGTTTTTGGTGTAATTATCTATCCTCGCTCTATAGATATAAAAGATATAAATAAATTATTGTAATACGTAATAATTATAATTAGAATGCAAATTTTATTTAAGTTTTATTTTATATATCTTAATTTTTTTTTATTAACTGACCCCTTTCAACAGAAAACAAATAAGAACCGGTGAATCAGAAACAATTAATATTAATTAAGAAAAATATTTTATTTTTTTTTTATGGAATATACATATCAATATTCATGGATTATACCTTTCATTCCACTTCCAGTTCCAATGTTAATTGGAGCAGGACTTCTACTTTTTCCAACGGCAACAAAAAATCTTCGCCGTATGTGGGCTTTTCCGAGTGTTTTATTGTTAAGTATAGTTATGATTTTTTCAGCCCATTTTTCTATTCAGGAAATAAATCACAATTCCGTCTATCAATATGTATGGTCTTGGACCATCAATAATGATTTTTATTTAGAATTTGGCTGCTTGGTTGATCCACTTACTTCTATTATGTCAATATTAATCACTACTGTTGGAATGATGGTTCTTATTTATAGTGATAATTATATGTCTCATGATCAGGGATATTTGAGATTTTTTGCTTATATGAGTTTTTCCAATACTTCAATGTTGGGATTAGTTACTAGTTCTAATTTGATACAAATTTATATTTTTTGGGAATTGGTTGGAATGTGTTCTTATCTATTAATAGGTTTTTGGTTCACACGACCTAGTGCGGCGAATGCTTGTCAAAAAGCGTTTGTAACTAATCGTGTCGGGGATTTCGGTTTATTATTAGGAATTTTGGGTTTTTATTGGATAACGGGTAGTTTTGAATTTCGGGATTTGTTTGAGATATTTAATAACTTGGTTTATAATAATGAGGTTAATTTTTTATTTGTTACCTTATGCGCCTTCCTATTATTTGCCGGCGCAGTTGCAAAATCCGCCCAATTTCCCCTTCATGTATGGTTACCTGATGCCATGGAAGGGCCTACCCCCATTTCGGCTCTTATACATGCCGCTACTATGGTAGCAGCAGGGATTTTTCTTGTAGCTCGGCTTCTTCCTCTTTTCATAGTTATACCTTACATAATAAATCTAATAGCTTTGACAGGTATAATAACATTACTTTTAGGAGCCACTTTAGCTCTTGCTCAAAAAGATATTAAGAAAAGCTTAGCTTATTCTACAATGTCTCAATTGGGTTATATGATGTTAGCTCTAGGTATGGGGTCTTATCGAGTTGCTTTATTTCATTTGATTACTCATGCCTATTCGAAAGCATTGTTGTTCTTAGGATCTGGATCAATTATTCATTCGATGGAAACTATTGTTGGATATTCTCCAGATAAAAGTCAGAATATGGTTCTTATGGGCGGTTTAAGAAAACATGTACCAATTACAAAAACCGCTTTTTTATTAGGTACACTTTCTCTTTGTGGTATTCCACCTCTTGCTTGTTTTTGGTCCAAAGATGAAATTCTTAATGATAGTTGGTTGTATTCACCGATTTTTGCAATAATAGCTTGTTCCACGGCAGGATTAACTGCATTTTATATGTTTCGTATCTATTTACTTACTTTTGAAGGACATTTAAATGTTTATTTTCAAAATTACAGCGGCAAAAAAAATAGCTCGTTCTATTCAATGTCTCTCTGGGGTAAAGAAGGAAAAAAAATTATTAAAACAAGCTTTCGTTTATTAGATTTTTTAACTACGAAAAACAATGAAAAAACTTATTTTTTAAACACGTATTGGATTAATAATAATGGAAATGTAAGAAGTATGGTACATCCGTTTATTAGTATTGCTCGTTTTGGCACTAAAAACACTTTCTCATATCCCCACGAGTCGGACAATACTATGTTATTTCCGATGCTTGTATTAGTTTTATTTACGTTGTTCATTGGGGCCGTAGGAATTCCGTTATTCAATCAGGAAGGAATGGATTTGGATATACTATCCAAATTCTTAAGTTCGTCTATAAACCTTTTACATAAAAATAGAAACCATTCTGTAGATTGGTATGAATTTATCACAAATGCAACTTTTTCCGTTAGTATAGCTTATTTCGGAATTCTTATATCGTCTTTTTTATATAAGCCTGTTTATTCATCTTTACAAAATTTAAATTTATTTAATTCATTTGTTAGAAGTGTTCCTAATAAAATTAAAGTTTTGGGGGGTAAAATAATAAATGTGATATATAATTGGTCATATAATCGTGGTTACATAGATTTTTTTTATGTAATATCCTTTACTAAAGGTATAAGAAGATTAGCTGAACTAACTCATTTTTTTGA